ATACTAATATGCGCGATCAAATAGACGAAGTGGCTTTGATACGTTATTCACAACAATCAGACTTTCGGCGCGGTATAATCAAAGGTTCTATGCGAGCTCAAAGGCGTAAAATAGTTATTTTAAAATTGTTTCAAGCAAATGCACATTCCCCTCTTTTTTTGGAGAGACTACAAAAATCCCCTCTTTTTTCTTTTGATATCTCTGGGTTGATTAAACTAATTTTTAGAAATTGGGTGGGTAAAGGGGAAGCATTTAAAATTGTAGACTATACAAAAGAACAAACAAAAAGAGAAGAAACAAAAGAACAAACAAAAAGAGAAGAAAAAAAAGAGAAGAACAAAAGAAAGGAAAAAGCGCGCATAGAGATAGCAGAGGCCTGGGATAGCATTCCATTTGCGCAAGTAATAAGAGGTTGCATGCTACTAACTCAATCTATTTTTAGAAAATATATTCTATTACCTTCATTCATAATTGCGAAAAATATTGGACGTATATTCCTATTGCAACTTCCCGAATGGTCTGAGGATTTACAGGAATGGAATAAAGAGATCCATCTTAAATGTACCTATAACGGTGTTCCGTTATCCGAAACAGAATTTCCGAAAAATTGGTTGACAGATGGTATTCAGATAAAAATATTATTTCCTTTCTGTCTGAAACCTTGGCACAAATCGAAACTACGATCCTCTCAGAAAGATCTAATGAAAAAGAAAAAAGAAAAAGATGATTTTTGTTTTTTAACAGTTTGGGGAATGGAAGCCGAACTTCCTTTTGGTTCGCCCCGAAAACGACCTTCCTTTTTTAAACCCATTTTAAAGGAATTCGAAAAAAAAATTGGAAAATGGAAAAAGAAGTATTTTCGAGTTCTAACAGTTTTCAAAGGAAAAACAAAATTACTTCGAAAAGTTTCAAAAGAAACAAAAAAATGGGTTATCAAAAGTGTTATTTTTATAAAAATAATAATAAAAGAACTTTCAAAAGTAAATCCAATTCTATTATTTAGATTAAGAAAAGTAGAAGTATATGAATCGAGCGAAATTAAAGAAGAAAAAGATTCCATAATAAGCAATCAGATAATTCACGAATCATTTAGTCAAATTGCATCTCCGAGTTGGACAAATTCTTCATTGACAGAAAAAAAAATGAAGGATCTGACTGATAGAACAAGTACAATTCGAAATCAAATAGAAAGAATCACAAAAGAGAAAAAAAAAGTAACTCCAAGAATAAATAATCTTAGTCCTAACAAAACAAGTTATAGTGCTAAAAGATTCGAAAAGTGGGAAATATTAAAAAGAAGAAATGCTCGATTAATCTGTCAATTACCCCCTTTTTTCAAATTTTTCATTGAAAAAATATACACAGATATATTTTTATCTATCATTAATATTCCCAGAATAAATACAGAACTTTTTCTTGAATCAACAAAAAAAATTATTGATAAATCCATTTACAATAATGAAAGAAAACAAGAAAAAATGAATAAAAAAAAGAAAACTCCAATTCCGTTTTTTTCGACTATAAAAAAGCCACTTCATAATATTAGTAATATTAAAGCAAATTCACATATTTTTTATGACTTATCCTACGTGTCACAAGCATATGTATTTTACAAATTATCACAAATCCAAGTTAGTAACTCGTTACGATCTGTTGTTCAACATCAAGGAAGCCATTTTTTTCTTAAGCCTAAAATAAAGGATTCTTTTGAAACACAAGGAATGGTTCATTCAAAATCAGCAGATAAGAAACTTCCGAGTTATGAAATGAATCAATGGAAAAACTGGCTAAGAGGACATTATCAATACCATTTATCTCAGATCAGATGGTCTAGATTAATACCAGAAAAATGGCGAAATACAGTTCATCCGCGTCGTATAGCTAAAGAAAATTTTAGCAAATGGCATTCATATGAAAAAGACCAATTAATTAATTCCAAAAAACAAAAACAATTTGAAGTATATTCATTATCTAATCAAAAAGATAATTTTCTAAAATACTATAGATATGATCTTTTATCATATAAATTTCTTAATTATGAAAATAAAGCGGAATGCTTTTTTTATAGATCTCCCTTTCAAGGAAATAAGAACCAAGAGATTTCTTATAACACGCCTAAAGAGACACTTTTTGATATGCTGAGGAATATCCCTATTAAAAATTATCTAGGAAAGGTCGATATTCTATATATGGAAAAACCGACCGATAGAAAATATTTTGATTGGAAAATTTTCAATTTTTATCTTAGACAAAAAGTCGATATTGAGGCCTGGATCATGATCGATACCAATAGGACTCAAAATACTCAAATTCGTACTAATAATTCTCAAATAATTTCTAAAAAAGATCTTTTTTATCTTATGATTCCAGAAATCAATCCACCAAACTCCCACAAAGGATTTTTTGATTGGATGGGAATGAATGAAAAAATACTAAAGCGTCCCATATCGAATCTGGAACTTTGGTTCTTCCCAGAATTTGTGTTACTTTATAAAGTATATAAAATGAAACCTTGGTTTATACCAAGCAAATTACTTCTTTTAAATAGAAGTGAAAATAGTAGTGAAAATAAAAAGATCAATGAAAAGGAAAAAGGAAGTTTTTTGATAGCCTCGAATAAAAAGCATCGAAATCAAGAACCCACAAGCCGAGGAGATCGTGGATCCGTTCTCTCACAACAAAAAGATATTGAAGAAAATTATACAAGATCAGACATGAAAAAAGGGAAAAAGAAAAAACAATACAAAAGCAACACGGAAGCAGAACTAGATTTCTTCCTGAAACGTTATTTGCTTTTTCAATTGAGATGGGACGAGACTTTGAATCAAAGAATGATCGATAATATCAAGGTATATTGTCTCCTGCTTAGACTGATAGATCCAAGAAAAATTACTATATCCTCGATTCAAAAGAGAGAAATGAGTTTGGATATAATGCTGATTCAGAAGAATTTAACTCTTTCAGAATTGATGAAGAAGGGGGTATTGATTCTAGAACCCATTCGTCTGTCTGGAAAAAAAGATGGGCAATTTATTATGTATCAAACCATAGGTATTTCGTTGGTTCATAAGAGTAAGCATCAAACTAATCAAAAATACCAAGAGCAAAAATATGTTTCTAAGAATAATTTGGATGAAACTATTTCACCACATCAAAGAATAACTGGAAATAGAGACAAAAATCATTTTGATTTACTTGTTCCTGAAAATATTTTATCGTTTAGACGTCGTAGAAAATTGAGAATTCTAATTTGTTTCAATTCAAAGAATAGAAATTCTATAGATAGAAATCCAGTATTTTGGAACGTAAAAAACAGCAGCCAAGTTTCACATGACAATAACCATCTTGATAGAGAGAAAAATCAATTAATGAAATTAAAGCTCTTTCTTTGGCCTAATTATCGATTAGAAGATTTAGCTTGTATGAATCGTTATTGGTTTGATACAAATAATGGCAGTCGTTTCAGTATGTTAAGGATACATCTGTATCCACGATTGAAAATTTGTGGATAATACACTTTTTCTATATATCCTATACCCTATATATAATATAGGGTATATGAAAGCAAACAAATACACAGATCACACGCCTTGTCTCACATTTCATTCTAGTATCCAATATGAAATGAATAATGTCTCAATTCGATCTCGAAATGAATCAACAGAACCTTCTTCATTTTAGGTCTAAATTCTTCGATGCGAAAATGTACCAATCTTTTTCTATCCCTATCTAAATCCAATTAGAAATTGGATTGATTGATTTGAATTCAGAAAATTAGGAGTTCATAAAGAAATTTGGATTAGATTATTGTATATACCACATTCAAATTAATGGCATTATTATTACTGATCGGTAAAATCCATATCTGTAAAAAGGGAAAGGGGCATTTTTTTATGGTAAAAAATTCATTCATTTCGGTTATTTCTCAAAAAGAAAACGAAGAAAACAGAGGGTCTGTTGAATTTCAAGTATTCAGTTTCACCGCTAAGATAAGGAGACTTACTTCACATTTGGAATTGCACAAAAAAGACTTTTCATCTCAGAGAGGTTTGCGAAAAATTTTAGGAAAACGTCAACGACTGCTGGCCTATTTTTCAAAAAGAAATAGAGGACGCTATAAAGAATTAATTGGTGAGTTGGATATTCGAGAGATAAAAACTCGTTAATTTGAAGCGTGATACCATTTGAGCTTAGTCGTTTAAATTTTGATGAACTTCTTTTTACTTTCAGCAATGCATGGAAGAATGACTCGGGAAAAACTTATGATTGCACCAACTACAAGAAAAGACCTCATGGTAGTCAATATGGGCCCTCACCACCCATCAATGCATGGTGTTCTTCGACTGATCGTTACTCTCGATGGTGAAGATGTTATTGACTGTGAACCAATATTGGGTTATTTACATAGAGGGATGGAGAAAATTGCGGAAAATCGAACAATTATACAATATTTGCCTTATGTAACACGTTGGGATTATTTAGCTACTATGTTCACAGAAGCAATAACCGTAAACGGACCCGAACAGCTAGGCAATATTCAAGTACCTAAAAGGGCTAGCTATATCAGAGCTATTATGTTGGAGTTGAGTCGTATCGCTTCCCATTTGTTATGGCTTGGCCCTTTTATGGCAGATATTGGGGCACAGACCCCTTTCTTCTATATTTTTCGAGAACGAGAATTAATATATGACCTATTCGAAGCTGCTACCGGTATGCGCATGATGCATAATTATTTTCGTATCGGAGGAGTCGCTGCTGATCTACCTCATGGCTGGATAGATAAATGTTTGGATTTTTGCGATTATTTTTTAACCGGGGTTGCTGAATATCAAAAGCTTATTACACGGAATCCTATTTTTTTAGAACGAGTTGAAGGCGTAGGCATTATTGGTGGAGAAGAAGCACTAAATTGGGGTTTATCAGGGCCAATGCTACGAGCTTCCGGAATACAATGGGATCTCCGTAAAGTTGATCATTATGAGTGTTACGACGAATTTGAT